TAGTCGTAGTCCTATTGATGAACATTTCAGTGAAAGTGAAGACTCGAATAGAAATGATAGGGATCATCCTAGTTGGAGTTATAGTAACAGTTCTACTTACAGTAATGTTGATCATTTATTTGGAGTCAAGGACATTGGGAATTTCATCTCTGATGACACTTTTATAGTTAGAAATAGGAATGGGGACAGCTATTCCATATATTTTGATATTGAAAATAAACTTTTTGAGATTAACAATGATCGTTCTTTTCTGAGTGAACTCGAAAGACCTTTTTCGAGTTATCCGAATTCTGATTATCTGACTAATGGATCTAATAGTGACGATCCTTACTATGATCGTTACATGTATGATACTCAATATAGTTGGAATAATCATATTAATAGTTGTATTGACAGTTATCTTGATTCTCAACTACGCATTGATGCTTACATTGTAAGTAGTAGTGAAAATTATAGTGACAGTTACATTTATGGTGAAAATAGAAATAGTAGTGAAAGCGAGAGTTCCAGTATAAGGAATGCCGGCAATTTAACTATAAGAGAAAGTTATAATAATCTCCATGTAACTCAAAAATACAGGCATTTGTGGGTTCAATGCGAAAAGTGTTATGGATTAAATTATAAGAAAATTTTGAAGTCAAAAATGAATATTTGTGAACAATGTGGATATTATTTGAAAATGAGTAGTTCAGATAGAATAGAACTTTTGATTGATCCAGGCACTTGGGATCCTATGGATGAAGACATGGTCTCTCTGGATCCCATTGAATTTCATTCAGAAGAGGAGCCTTATAAAGATCGTATTGATTCTTATCAAAGAAAGACAGGGTTAACTGAGGCGGTTCAAACAGGTATAGGCCAACTAAATGGTATTCCCGTAGCAATTGAGGTTATGGATTTTCAGTTTATGGGTGGTAGTATGGGATCTGTAGTTGGGGAGAAAATGACCCGTTTGATCGAGTATGCTACCAAAAAATTTATACCTATTATTATAGTGTGTGCTTCTGGGGGTGCGCGTATGCAATAAGGAAGTTTGAACTTGATGCAAATGGCTAAAATATCTTCTGCTTTATACGATTATCAATCAAATAAAAAACTATTTTATGTACCAATTCTTACGTCTCCGACTACGGGTGGGGTGACGGCCAGTTTTGGTATGTTGGGGGATATCATTATTGCCGAACCCAATGCCTACATTGCATTTGCGGGTAAAAGAGTAATTGAACAAACATTGAATAAAACAGTACCTGAGGGGTCACAAGCGGCCGAATATTTATTCCAGAAGGGACTATTCGATCTAATTGTACCGCGTAATCTTTTAAAAAGCGTTCTGAGTGAGTTATTTCAACTCCACGCGTTCTTTCCTTTGAATCAAAATTCAAAGACTATTCAGTTTAATTAGTTTTTTGTAGTAAACACGTAGTTAGTTTATCGGAATCAAAGTAAAAATAAGAAGAATGGGGTTTTCTTTTAAGATCTAATTCTAGAAAGAATCACAAGTTGCATATAATTTTTCTTTTTTACTAATATTCATGATTAATAATCGGAAAGCCTCTATAAAAGAATGAATTCTTGCTTTTGTGAAATTCGACGAAGTTCGTCTTACCTTCTTACGTATGTATTATATAATAAATTCAAATATAGAGTTGTGTATTTTTCTATATCTCTCATTTTGACTAAGAAGCCTAGAAATCTTTCAGTAATTTGCAAAAAACCTTTTCTTTATTAAATTAGAAGTAGAAGACAAGAACAAACGAAGAAGAATAAGAAACTAAATTTTCATACATATCTTTCATGTCGAAAGATGAATAAGTCCATTTATTTAGTTCTACATTCCTTGCACTTATTATATATACTTATTTAGATATATACTTCGATCTATATTAATGAAAATTAAAGTTTCATAATTACAAAAATAGTAATTAGAATCGAATTAATAAGAATTTTCATTCTAGAATTAAGAATTTAAAATTATTACAAGATATCTTTATAACAATAGAAACAATATAATAATAACAGGTACAAATAGTAAATTAAATCGAGGTATTCATTTTATGATAACTTTCAGCTTTCCCTCTATTTTTGTGCCTTTTGTGGGCCTAGTATTTCCGGCGATGGCAATGGCTTCTTTATTTCTTTATGTTCAAAAAAACAAGATTGTTTAGATCTGATAGGACTAAATCTTATTTCTTTTTTTTTACTTAGAGAAAAAAATCTCTATTTATTTGAGTATGGTATAACATATAACATGGGGTTTCTGCTGAACAGAAATCGAACATACATAAATGAAAGAGTTCTTATATATACAGAAAATGATATATGGGTAAATTGATTCTAGCTATTTTCAACTAGAATCAGGATTGGCGGATGTTTGAAATGAAAAGTCTATGTATTAAAGGGTTCACATCAAAATAGTGCTAGTTGATGAGAGTTATTTCGGAAAAAAAACAGTAAAGTCAAATTCATTGGGCTATGCTCTAAATTCCAATAAAATGAAATC